ATGGATAAATTCAAAAGATATTTAAAATTAGATGGATTTCAACAACATAACTTTCTCTATCCACTTCTCTTTCAGGAATATATTTATGCACTTGCTCATGATCGTGTTTTAAATAGATCTATTTTTTTTGAAAATATTGTTTATGACAATAAATTTAGTTTACTAATTGTGAAACGTTTAATTACTCATTTAATAACTAAAATATATCAACAGACTCCTTTTATTCTTTTTTCTAACGATTTTAACCAAAAAAAGTTTGTGGCATATCCTACAACTTTTTATGCTAAAAATATATTGGAAGGCTTTGTGGTTGTTGTGGAAATTCCATTTTCTCTACAATTAACATCTTCCTTAGAAAGAAATGAAATAGTAAAATCTCATAATTTTCGATCAATTCATTCAATATTTCCTTTTTTGGAAGACAATTTTTCACGTTTAAATTATGTGTTAGATTTATTAATACCCCACCCAATTCATTTAGAAATCTTAGTTCAAACTCTTCGATACTGGGTAAAAGATGTCTCTTCTTTGCATTTATTGCGATTTTTTTTTCACGAGTATTATAATAATAATTGGCATAATTTTATGATTCCAAAAAAATCTAGTTTTTCTTTTTCAAAAAAAAATCAAAGATTATTCTTGTTCCTATATAACTTTCTTGTATTTGAATATGAATCTATCTTTATTTTTCTTCGCAACTACACTTCTTATTTACGCTCAATATCTTATAAAACCTTTCTTGAACGAATTTATTTCTATCAAAAAATAGAATTAGAAGTCTTTCATAAGGATTTTAAGTTTATTTTACGGATGTTCAAAGATCCTTTACTTCATTATGTTAGATATCAAGGAAAATCCACTTTGGCTTTAAAGGGGACATCTTTTTTGATGAATAAATGGAAATTTTATCTTATACAATTTTGGCAATATTATTTTTACATGTGGTCTCAACCAAGAAGGATCCGTATAAATAAATTATCCAATCATTCCTTTAACTTTCTAGGCTATCATTCAAGTGTGCGATTAAACCCTTCAATGGTGCGGAGTCAAATGATAGAAAATTCATTTATAATAGAGAGTGTATTTAATAAATTTGATACCCTAATACCAATTAACACAATAATTGAATCACTGTCTAAAGAAAAATTTTGTAACGTCTTAGGCCATCCCCTGAGTAAGTCATCCTGGACTGATTTAGCAGATTCCGCTATTCTTGACCGATTCGGACGTATATATAGAAATCTTTCTCATTATCATAGTGGATCCTTGCAAAAAGTAAGTTTGTATCGAATAAAATATATACTCCGGCTTTCTTGTGCTCGAACTTTAGCTCGGAAACATAAGAGTAGGGTACGTTCTTTTTTGAAAAGATTAGGAGTGGTATTATTAGAAAAATTTTTTACGGAGGAAGAGCAGGTTTTTTATTTGACCTTCTCAAAAAAATCTTCAATTTCAGGTAAGTTATATAGAAGACATATTTGGTATTTAGATATTATTTCTATTAATGAGCTGGCAAATCATTACTGATTTGCTATGAGATCCTAGAAATATAAAAATAGAAAGTCTACTTAAATAAAAGAATCTAAATAACGAGGGGATAACAAAAAATCCATTTATTTTTTTTTTGAAATGTTTATGGTATCATGTATATGATGTAGTAAGGCTTAACTCAACGGAGTATTCAAGCCTTTCTATTATAGTATATTATAGTATAGAAATCTTATAGTATAGAGAAAAACTGAAGTGTATATATATACATAGGCTATACATAGGCTATACATAGGCTATACATAGGCTACATAGGAAAAGCCGTGTGCAATGAAAACTGCAAGCACGGTTTGGGGAGAGGCTTTTCCGTGTTTAACAAGAAATTATCTACTCCATCCGATTAGTTCCGGGTTCGAATCCCGGGCAACCCATTATTTTTATATGGTTTTATATGGAAAGAATATAAAAATTAGTAACGGGTTATCAAACATAATATTTAGGTATAAAATTTGGTTTCTGTTTTATTGCTTCGTATTTTGATCGACTTGTTCAAAAGCATATAAAGAACATATTAAGAGAGCTACTTTAAAACTTTAAATTAAAAAAAATAGACGTATTATAAGGTGGACCTTATTAGCATGCATCCAGTAGGAATTGAACCTACGAATTAGCCAATTATGAGTTGGGCGCTTTAACCATTCAGCCATGGATGCTTAAGGGAAATCCTAATACATGTTAAATTCATACATGTTAAATATAAATAATAAAAAATTATGGATTTTAGAATGGGGAGATATTGAGTGAGATTAATAATTATCAATATGTGTCAAAGTCATGGATACAATAAAATTAAATTGCGTGTATCTTCTTTTTTATTCATATTTTATTATTTCTTTTCTTTTTAATATTTAATTTAATATATCTAATGAAATCAACACTAGGATTTAAATCTTTTTCAGACAAAGAGAAATGCAACAAACAATGAAAAGAAAGATCTATTTTTGTGATCCTTTCTTTAAACTGAACAAAGAGAGATAGAATAAAAATAAATCTAAGAATTTATTGGTAATCCTAGAATATTAATTATTTCTGAGTTCTCTATATTTAATATTTAATTGATCATTCAATAAGCATTCTCATTATTATGCCTTGAAGAGGACTCGAACCTCCACGCTTTTTAGCACAAGATTTTGAGTCTCGCATGTCTTCCATTTCACCACCAAGGCATATTAAAAGTGAATAAGATTCATAAAATAGGATATCTATCTAGTGTGATGTGGTATTGTTATTGATAAATCATATCATATAGCCCCAATCAGACATCCACAATGGCTTCCATTTAAATTATATGGGGGGTCCCCCTCCGGGAAATATCATATAATAATAGAATCCTATATTCCTATATATTATATATACTGAATATACTAACCTTTATAATTTCCTATATCTCTATAATTATAATTTATATCATATATTTTCTTTTATATAGATAGAAGCCCAATTGGTTCGCATTTTCTATTTTTTTTATTTTGGAATAATTAAGGAACTTCTATGAAGAAGGGGCTCTTATTACTGGGTCCGCGAGATATTTTAGTTAGCCCATAATTTATATTTGATTTTAATTTATTTCGATAAATAGATCAATCAATTCGTATTATTTCTTTTTCTCTTTTTTAGATGAATGGAATCCGTGGATTTATGTGCCTATATTAATATATTAAATATATTTTATTATTATATAGACTGCGTATGAGTTAACGAAAATGTGCCAAAGTTCTATTTGCTTCTGCCATTCTATGAGCCTCTTCTTTTTTGCGTATGGCCCCGCCTCTCCCTTTGGCAGCATCTACTAATTCATAACTTAATTTTAAAGCCATATTTCGACCTGGACGCTTTCGGGATGCTACTAATAACCAATGAATAGCAAGTGCTTTTCCTTGTAGGGATCTTATTTCAATGGGAACTTTATGAGTAGATCCACTTTTACGTCTTGCTTTTACTGCTATTTTGGGAGTTATTCGACATATAGCTTGCCGTAAAACAGATAGTGGATTTTTTTTTGTCCTTTGTTGAATCTTTTTCATGGATCGATAGAAAATTTTATAAGCTAATGCTTTTTTTCCATGTTTCAGTATATGGTTAACCAACATATTAACTAATTTATTATGATAAATAGGATCCGATTTTGCAGTTTTTTTTTTAACAGTGCTTCGACGTGCCATGAGCGTGAAAGGGGTTCAAGAATCTATTTTAATTTTATTTGAGTAAGGGTTAAATCACTTATTTTGGCCTTTTTACCCCGTATTGTAGGGTGGATCTAAAAAAATTAAAGATCTCCCCCCAAGCCGTACATACAATTTTCATTGAATACGGCTTTCCACAGAATTCTTTATATCTCTATGAGATCGAGTATATCGAGTATGTAATTCTGTTTACTCACTTTAAATTGAGTATCCGTTTCCCTCCTTTTCCTGCTAGGATTGGAAATCCTGTATTTCCATATCTATATGATTGAGTCCTTAGGTTTCCGAAATAGTGTAAAAAGAAGTGCTTTGAATCATTGCTCTTTGACTCGTACCTGTTCTAAAAAAGTCGAGATATTTCTAATTCTTTGTTGACAACGAACAAAGTCAGGGAAAACCTATGAAATTAAAATTACTCCAATATTAGGCCTTGGACATATACTAGTTGCAAATAAAATCTCTTTAGAAAGAAGATCCTTTGTCTCATGGTAGCCTGCTCCAGTCCCCTTATGAAACTTTCGTTATTGGGTTAGCTATACACTTCACATGTTTTGAGCTATTCACATGGCATCATCAAATGATACAAGTCTTAGATAAAAATTTACAACGCACTAGAACGCCCTTTTTGACGATTCTTTAATCCGACAGCATCTAGGGTTCCTCGAACAATGCGATATCTCACACCGGGTAAATCCTTAACCCTCCCCCCTCTTACTAAGACTGCAGAATGTTCTTTTAATTTATGGCTAATACCGGGTATAAAAGCAGTGATTTCAAATCCAGAGGTTAATCGTACTCTGGCAACTTTACGTTGGCCGGAGTTTGGTTTTTTAGGGGTGATAGTGGAAAGTTGACAGATAAGTCACCTTTACTGCCACTCTACAGAACCATACATGAGATTTTCACCTCATATGGCTCCTCGTTCAATTTTATCACTGTTTCATGTTATCATGTTATAATTTAACGTATTTCATCTTTCTTTTTTACTTATTTTCTCATTAAGTGAGAGGTATAAAAAAAATCCTATTGTTTTTTAATAAAAAGTTTGATTGAAGCCATAAATTTTTTATTTCATTCTATATTTTCCGTGAGATAGTTTATCAGGAATAAATTTTAATGTAATAATATTGATTCATACATAAGAATACAGAATAAAAGATTCTCTATTACACTTTACCTATGGTAAGGGATAGAATAAAAAGAAAAACTGACGGGTTAGTGTAAGCTTATCCATGCGGTTATGCACTCTTTCAAATAGGAATCTTTTTT